GCTTCTGATCTCGATAAAGCCACTCAGAATCAATTGGCAAGAGGTCAACGATTACGTGAGTTGCTCAAACAATCCCAATCAGCCCCTCTCACGGTGGAAGAACAGATAGTCACTATTTATACTGGAGCGAATGGGTATCTTGATCCGTTAGATATTGGACAGGTAAAGAAATTTCTCGTTCAGTTACGTACCTACTTAAAAACAAATAAACCTCAGTTCCAAGAAATCATATCTTCTACCAAGACATTTACCGAGGAAGCGGAAGCCCTTTTGAAGGAAGTTATTCCGGAACAGATAGAACTGTTTCTACTTCAGGAACAAAAATAAAGAAATTGATCACTCTTAGTGCAAGACGAATCATTGAGAAATGTTTCCGATTCGAATCATTCAAAATATGTTTCTTGGCATAGCAATCTACAAAAATAGATGGAAATAAATTGCGTCCAATAGGATTTGAACCTATACCAAAGGTTTAGAAGACCTCTGTCCTATCCGTTAGACAATGGACGCTTTTCATTCCGATTTTTTTTTTTCACATTCTTACTTTCCTGTATCCTTTCGGATAAAAGAATCGGATTGTATGTGAAAGAAAGATTTTAGGGACATATCCGAATCAATGATGCATGTATCATAATAATTAATATGAAGCGGGTAGCGGGAATCGAACCCGCATCGTTAGCTTGGAAGGCTAGGGGTTATAGTAGACGTCGATTTATCATTTTAAACGTCTCTAATTCAAAACCGAACATGAAATTTTTGTTTCATTCGGCTCCTTTATGGAAGATCGATAGATTCCCAGATCTAAGACGTAAACGAAACTAAAAAAAAAAAAGAAAACATTTACCGTGTATGGGAAAAGGGAGTCAATCTGAATTCAAAGAAAAAACATTTGGCCCATAACATCTATGTCAGCCCTTTCCGTCTGAATGCATCCAAAACGACTTGCTTTCTAGATGATCCCTTTAGAAAGAGGGAATTATCACAAATCTTTCTAATTACTTCGTTCCTTATTTCTACTTGGGAGAATCCTGAAGAGAAGAATTAAATTTCCACCGAGCTGAAACAAAACAATATGTCGATGGCTCTAGTAAACCAAAGTCATCGTTTAATAGCTATTTGGCTTCAATCTCCCCCTTTACAAAAAAAAAAAAAATTGGAAGATCTAGTTACGATTAGAAATAGACTTTTGTATCTTCATCCATAGATCCTTTACTTATACTCATTCAGCTGGAAGGGTTGATCCAACTTAAAAAAAAAAAAAATTATGCTTCGCAATTCCATAATCCAATTTTGTTATTCAATTTCGAATTGACTTGACTTTTGGATACAAATCACGATAATGTATATTTTTCCTCAAATGTAGCATTGAGAGGTAAGGGATTAAACCCCTTTAAGAAATAAAGTTTTTGATCAGAATAGGAATCAAACCGAAGGACCCCTTATCTATTTCACTTGTTAATAGAACGAATCACGCTTTTACCACTAAACTATACCCGCTACAATATGATTATTGTATACGAATGGACTGTTTGTCGAACAAGGGAGTGAAACGTAATCAAGATAGGATCAGAATCATGAAAATGAGAGTGTTGACATGTTGTGTTCTGACGGGGAGACTTGATGAAATAGGAGAAGAAGGTTCGTTTAAATAACAAGTTATATCTTTTATCGGGGAGTCATTACTGAGAGTACCGGACCAAAAGAGTCATTGAAGTCGGAACATAAAAATGAGTTGTACAAGAATCCAGAGCTCCATTTTTCTCTACTCCCTTTCCTATTCATTCAACTGCCAAATCTTATGAATTCGGGTCGATTGGATCGAGTGAAAAATCATAGTATTCGTTTGGTTTGTGAACTCAAGTGTTCAAACAAAGTTTGTCCTTTGAAGAAATATATGAGTTCTATTATACTCGAAAAAGTATGTTTTTTATTGCAGTAAGTAAATCGATCAAAAGAAAAACAACGAATAGTAAGAAATGGCACCCCTATCATAGGAATGGAAATAGCCTTGTTGCTGTTTCAATAACAAGTATTTTTGCTTTCAAATCAAATAAATCATTTGATCTATGATTCATTGGAACAAGGAATGGCCTGGCTAGGTACTGGCCAGGCCGGGGGAATAAAAAAAAAACTTTTCGGATGAAATCAAAGAGGTACTCTTTCTATTGGAGATATCTGTTTCGTTATCTTTATCTAAATGGAAGTGGTGATTGATAAAACTCGTCTATATCTATAGAATAAAGAAAGATAAGGAAAGACTTTTATCAATCTTTACTTCACGCGTCACATATGAATTATCCTTTTTGAATTGGAATTGGGAGAGATGGCTGAGTGGACTAAAGCGTCGGATTGCTAATCCGTTGTACGAATTATTTGTACCGAGGGTTCGAATCCCCCTCTCTCCGTTCCTTCTGATCACTTGAGATTTCCCGTTCGAATTCGAAAAACTCTCGAACCCCTTTTTCTCATAGTTAAATGTATGGAATAGAGAAAGAAAATCTTAAGAAAATTCAGAAATCAAGCAAAGAAAAACCTCTGATTTTTTTATTCATCACGTCCAGGATTACGTCCTGGATCATTAGATAGGAACCCGAAGATGAAGAGAGAAACAAAGAATATCACTACTGTGTAAACGAAGAGTTTGAGAGTAAGCATTACACAATCTCCAAGATCATTTTTGGGGGAAATAGGGGAATAGATTCTCCATTTTTGTACCACACATTCCGTTTTGACACCAAGAAAAGAAATGAAGCGGTTTCTAGAAAACAAAGAAAGGAATTTGCAGGAATTCATTTGTAATAGGATTCTGATTGTTTCATTAACAAAGTTATCTCTCATACCCACAATTAGGTATTGTGGGAACCCTACATAGGGTCTTTGACCCACAGAATGAAGAAATGAGGTGATTCCGATTCATCGCGGCTATCCAAAAGAATTTCCATGTTTGAGTCGAGGGTTCATTATCTGATCTTATCAATTGTTAGAATAGCTTTTTTTTTATCGAATAAATCATGAATGTTTCTAAGACAGTATTAAAGATCTCATCGAAAACTTACAGCAGCTTGCCAAACAAGGGCTAAGAGAAAAAAGAGCACAGGTATGACTGGCATAACATCTACGATTGGATTGAAAAAAGCGTAAGCTTCGGGCAATTTGGCGAAGAAAAAGCTACTCGAATGAAGGGCAGAATTAAGACAGATCAAACCAAAGATATTAAGCATAACAAACATTTTGTTCTTGGAGATAATTTCATTATTATTGGGTTATTGATATAAGGGGAAAAATGAAGAAAGTAAGGGAAGGTAGGCTGCAAAATCTTTCTTTTTCTTTGAACTCCCCCAATCAAAAATCCTTCAATTACCAAATGAGAATAGAAGGAATCATACCTTACATACAATATCTTAATTGAATTATATGTAATGATCAATGAATTCATTTTGATTCTACATCTAGATGTGTAGAATCCTAGCAAGAACCTATTCCATAGATATAGATATTGGGGCTGGAATTGACGAACAACCAATACCAATATTATTAGTGTTTATTTGTGTGGAATAGAAATTTAAATGGGGCGTGGCCAAGCGGTAAGGCAACGGGTTTTGGTCCCGTTACTCGGAGGTTCGAATCCTTCCGTCCCAGACCAGACCGATTCTATCAGAACAAAAATTCTTCTTTTTAACAATCTTCTGTTTAAGAGTGTAATGTTGGATACAATGTGATCCAATCTTTCTTTGTGATTTCTAATGATTCTTCTATAGAATTTTCCCTTTCCATTTTGTTTCTCACAAACGGATCGAGTATCAATGAGACGTGGATGGAAATAAATATCTTTTTTGATATAGGTAGGATGGGAACAAAGATCAAAGTGAAATTCAAAAAAAAAAAAAAAAATTGGGTGGTCCATTCAGCGTATACTCGCTCCCCGCTCATATTCATATTGAAGGTTAGTTAGTCATTTGGAGAAACTTTATGTCCCATATCTATGATATTGATATTTTGATTCTCACATGATGCATTCTGAATCGAAATTCGAAAGAAAAGAGAGGTTTCTATCTTCCCTAAAGTAAATAAATATAGGGTAGACAAAATGACTAATTCTATGTGTGTGGATCCTGAATTCTAAACAGGAGGGAGTTCTTGGTATTAATTCCATTGCTGGGATTAAAGTTCCTGAGTGGGACAAAATCCAAATAGTAACGAAGAATGGATAGGGACCAATTTGGCTTTGTACTTATACAAGATAGGATAGCATCCCATAAGAAGAGAAGATCTTTTTAATTGACTTTGGGTATGATTCATGATCCCCATAGAATTCGTGTAGATATGAGTTAATCCGCGGTATCCATTTCAAGACCCTTGTCATTCGGATCTTATTAACAAACAAGAAAATTCAATATGGAACAGATTATTTTCTTTGGACCTAATTTCTTTTATTTTTTTTTTTTAATGTGTTTCATTCATCTAATAAAATATGAGGTTAAATTAGATTCTTGCTGAGACTCCCAACTATCCATCCGTATATGAAAATAAAGTATGGACTACTTAATATACATATACCGATTGAGCCAATGACTATTCATGATTCCATATTGAATCAATTCCATACCGGTCCCAAATTAGAGGAATGTTATGGTAAAACTTCGTTTGAAACGATGTGGTAGAAAGCAACGTGCGACTTGAAGGACATTATCGGCTGTGGATTCTTGCACCCACCATTTTATATATCAATGAAGATGCTCTTGGCTCGACATAGTTTTTGTTCTATTCCACTAGGACCCCAATTTGGGGATTGTAATAAAATCAATAGTACATGATGGAGCTCGAGCATAAAGAATTGATTCATTTAGCAGAGGGAAGGATCTAGGGTTAATGCCAATCAATAAGTTGGAACAACTTCGTAAGTATATCTTCGGTATAGAAATCGACAAGTTCGAACAAGTAAAAAAAAAAAAAAAGTAAAACGAATTTGTCGGAATTGGTAAAACTATTTCGATCAAAAGTGTATCACAGGGGAATCCATCATTTCTATAGAACGAAATAAAAAAAGGCATGTTGCTGCCATTTTGAAACAAAAACAATTAAGGATCACCGAAGTAGTGTCTAAACCCAATGATTCAAAGCAAAGATAAAATAAGGGATGCCGGAACAAGGAAAGACCATTTTCAATTGTCTCAACAACTAGAATGGGGAAGAAAAAAATAGATTCTAGGCGAGACAAACAAAAGAGGTTAGAGACGGCTCAATAAATGTCTAAGGATTTCCCTTCGAGCTCTTTGAGAATTACCCAACTTGAGTTATGAATACGAATGAGATTTTTTTTTTCAGGAAGGAAGAACAAAAAAAAAACGACTCAAATCGTAGTCTAATTGATGATTTTGTGGATCCATTTGCCACTATAATACATAAATTCGAATCATTCTTTTTCGAGCCGTACGAGGAGAAAACCTCTTATACGTTTCTAGGGGGGGTTGTTCATTTATGTCTATCCCAATGAGTCATCTATCGAATCGTTGCAATTGATATTCGATCCCGAAGAGAGGGAAGAGATCTTCGTAAAGTGGGTTTTTACGATCCGATAAAGAACCAAACTTATTCAAATGTTCCTGCTATTCTATATTTCCTTGAAAAGGGCGCTCAACCTACAGGAACCGTTCATGATATTTCAAAGAAGGCGGAGGTGTTTAAGGAACTTCGAATTAATCAAATGAAATAAAAAAAAAAAGGGGGGGGTACCCAGTATCTAGCTTTGTCTAATTGCTTCTCCGCCATTCCTTTTTTTGCTCTATTCATTGTTGCTCCCACATGATCCCATATCATAGAACAATAAAAAATATCTTCTATTGATATGAGACAGATAGAAAAAAAAATGGAGTGAGTAGATGAAATAACTGGGTAATGATGGGATTACCACCAATCGGATGGTTTTCGTTGGGACTCCACCAACAAACAAAGGGTCAATCTTGCTTATTGTACCTCTATTGAAGAAACCCGAGGTTTTTTCCTACTTTTTCCTTATTTATTCCACTTTAATTTCTTATCTATGTATATGTAGTGCCACTCCAACACAAGTCCTTATTTTCTTTATTGTTATTGAATTGAATTTGTTTTCTCAATATTCAATTCATATTGACAATGGTGTATCGAACAAATATAATTCGATCGTGGATAAATAGATCTATTTATCTACATCCCATAAGTTTGTTTCTTTATTTCACTCAAATGATGGGTTCGTCAGATTCGCTGTGACACAAGAAGTATCTTAGTTAATATAATGAAAAAAAAAAATAGGGTATGGGCAGTCTATCCATTTTTACATCTTTTTAGATTTTCTCTCTATTTATCCCAGAATCTGTTGCATTTTAATCCGATCCTCTGTTCATTTTTATGTTCACAATTGATCATCAAATCTTTCTTTTGGATTTGTTGCTAGTTTAATGTTTTGACGGGATCGGGCAATCTAATCTCTTTATTATATATATTTCTATTTATTTTCTTATTATTCCGATTGTATCTACACACCGTATTATATTTATACGGGTTGCTAACTCAACGGTAGAGTACTCGGCTTTTAAGTGCGGCTATGCTCTTTTACACATTTGGATGAAGCAACGGATTCGTCCATACTATTGGTAGAGTTTGTAAGACCACGACTGATCCTGAAAGGGAATGAATGGAAAAAACAGCATGTCGTATCAATGGAGAACTCTTAGAATACTTCATCCTTACCGGATCGGTACAAAATCTCGTTTTGATTCTTGGAACGGAGTCAAATCAATTCACAGTTGGGTCGAGTGAATAAATGGATAGAGCCTTATGGCTCCAATTATAGGGAAATAAAAAGCAACGAGCTTCTGTTTGTTCTTAATTCGAATGATTACCCGATCTAATTAGACGTTAAAAATATATTAGTGCCCAATGTGGGAAAGGGTTCTCTTGTGAGTGGATCATCGATTCTTTTTTTTTTCATGAATCCTAACTATTCTCTATTATGTAGAGGAGACGAATGTGTAGAAGAAACGGTATACTGATAAAATGAATTATTCCAAAGTCAAAAGAGTGATCGGGTTGCAAAAATAAAGGATTTCGAACCATCTCTTGTAACTATAACTAACACAAACAAATTGGATGGAAAAAGATAGGATCCGTTGATTGTCTTTCTTGTGTCCAGGGTATCTATTTTTTTTCTTAACTATATACCATACCTTGTTCTGACCGTATCGCACTATGTATTATTTGATAGCTCAAGAAATACCCCATTTGGTTTAAGTGTAATTTCAAATGGAGGAATTACAAGGATATTTAGAAATAGATGGATTTCGGCAACAATACTTCCTATATCCGTTTCTATTTCAAGAATATATCTACGCACTTGCTCATGATCATGCTTTAAATGGGTCGGTTCTTTATGAACCCATGGAAAATTTAGGTCATGACAATAAATCCAGTTCACAAATTGTGAAACGTTTAATTACTCGAATGCATCAACGGAATCATTTGATT